TTTTTCCTTAGGAAGTCTCGGATAAAATGCTTATTTCTCTTTGATTTGAGAAATATCAATGCACTTCATTTTTGCAAGACCTACCCTAAAATAGCTTTTTACAGACCCCCGGTAGAGCAGAAGTCACTTGATTGATACCGAATTCGCCCGAGATCAAAGATATTTCAGCGAATCATGTGATGAAGAAATTCGACACGTACCCTAAATTTTGATAGAAAAAATCCCTTTTTCGATTACTTCCAGATCCCTGATTTACAAATTCTACAGGACTCTTTTTGAATCAATCAATCCAAAAAAATTTATGGAATTCTGAAAACCAGAAGGATTCTTCGGATCTAGTTAAACCATTCCATTCTATTGACAATTCTAAAAAACTGTTCATACTATGAGCATAGTAGGAGGTCGTGCGGGGGTGCCCCCATCGTCTAGTGGTTCAGGACATCTCTCTTTCAAGGAGGCAGCGGGGATTCGACTTCCCCTGGGGGTAGGGTACTACGAAAGGAAGTTGATCATGGATTATACATAAGTCTAGAATAGACTGGATTGGATTCTTTCTGGGTCGATGCCCGAGTGGTTAATGGGGACGGACTGTAAATTCGTTGGCAATCTGTCTACGCTGGTTCAAATCCAGCTCGGCCCAAAAATGCGCCGATCCCTACGAGATGATAGAACAAATTTCATTTGGACTCCAGAAACATGCCTAATCCGGATACGGGGGAATAAAGAAAAGAATCCACTTTTTTGTTATATCTTTGTTTATTTGTTCCCACAATATTCTGATCTTTCGAATGATCTAGATTCATATCCTGATTTCGAAATCGAAAAAAGGGGGGGTAAAGAAAAAAGAGTTTCATTGAAAGAGGGATTCTCAATCGATTTGACAATAGAATTACTAATAATACGTGTTATTGTCACTAAAGTCCATATCCATGGAATATATACATACTGCGCGTTACTCTCTTCTAACACGGTGATTCTAACGAAAAATGGTTTGAATGACAGCAAATAGATATGTTGTAAACCTTATTTCCATGGGATTGTAGTTCAATCGGTTAGAGCGCCGCCCTGTCAAGGCGGAAGCTGCGGGTTCGAGTCCCGTCAGTCCCGACCTAGAATCGGCAGAATCCATCAATTCATCTTTCTATTTTCTGTAATGTAAATAAGTACCAATGAGAGACCTATGGAATATAGATTGGTACGATTGTTGGTAGTACCATAGTCCGGATTCCAAGAGAAGAGCAGACTGGTCTGGCTTTTTTTTCTTTTTCTCGATTTGAGCATTTTTTCGTTCTTATTCTCCCTTTTCTTAGCTTTCTAATTGAGCTCGATGGAATGGGCTCATCCTTTTGATTTGATTCCTTGGTTTCCAATTTTCGATTTAGGAAATTGATTGCAAGACAAGACCGCTATTTCGATTTGAGTTATTCTATTCTATTCGTTTTGCATTAAAAACTCTTGAAATGGCACCAAAAAACCAGTAGTTTTGATTCAGATCTTTTCTACAGGTATTGACAATAGGATTTTTTAGGCTATAATGATAGTAGGGCTGAAAAATCCGAGACGATAAAAACGAGTTTGACAGCCCTTTTTTGGGTCCCTTATATTTTATAAATATTAAATATACATCAATATGATGTATTCACATCAACATGTATATATACATTCAAACAAATATGTATACATTACAACCAACCATACCATATATATGCAGCACTTTTTCCGGAATTCTAAGGTCCAGGGCGTGTTAAAAACAGTGGTTCTAGCAATTGTGGTGCCTTTCTGTCTCTGGACCGGGCAGAAACTCCGTAGTAGCTATTACTACGACCCTAAATCAAGTAGCACTGCTACCCAGATCGAAGGGAAAAAGATAGGTGGAATGGGCACCTCAGACACCAAGGAGATAGGTGGAATGGGCACCTCCAACGAAATTATCAATGAGGGCCTGGCAACAGAGGATAATTCCCTACTCGAAAGAGTAGCCCTGACTAACCGGATCCTCCATTCGGATCCGGCTACTTGTAGTGCGATTCGGGATTGGGAATCTACAAAAACCCTGATTCTCGCAAAAAAACTAATGATCTATACAACTATGGAAGAAGTCAAGAGTCTAGAGATCAGTTACACAGAAAAAGAACTGTTCGGGGATACCAAATCCGAACTAAAGCCCCTTTTTTTGAAGATAAAAGAAGGGGAGCTTTTCTGTCAAACAGAATATGCAGAAATAGACCGATTGGTCGGAAAAATCAACGCATTAGAAGAAAATAATGCTATAATCCGAGAAATCGAAGAAAGGCAAATACGGGAAATGGGAGATGAAGCAACCATGTATATGCTTCCATTGTGGCAGATTGGATCGAGTTTCTTTCCAAATCCCGCCCGTACTAGCCTTCCAGCAGATCCAGATACTTTGATTCCAGTGATAGAATGGGAATTGGGAAAAGCGATCATCATTCGCAGCCAACTAACCATGTGTGTTGATGGTCGTCAGTGCGGTCAGTCCCAGATCCGTTACGATAAAAGGAAATTGGAAGGGGCTCACCAATCGGAACTTGACACCATCTCTTTGAGTATAAGAAAATCTGAGGATTTCCGTAAAGAGGAATGGGATCAGTTAAGAGCTGTATTCGCAAGACTGGATTTCTTAGAAAAGAACTGTCCTATAGTCAGAGATTTCAAAGAAAGTCAAATCCGGGACCTAGGGGCTCAGGCTACTGAACACATGCTTTCAGGGAATCAGATCTACGGGGATAGGTGCTATCCAAATAGGTGCTATCAAAATTAGAAAGCTATCACTCGTACTAGCGGTCCGGTTACTTCCGATTCCTAAACTCTTGGGATTCGGGATTAATCGTCCTTTCTTGAAAGGTGCAGAGCAATACACAAACAAGAATTTGAATTCTTGTTTGTGTATTGCTCTTTTTTTACCTTTCTCTTTTTGTGCCTTTCAGTGGGCCTTTAGTGAGCCTAGTAGTTCCGGCAAATGGCTTCTTTATCTCTTCATCTTCAAAAGAACACTCTCGATCCGATGGAAGCAAATCCCATCGAGGTCTTTCAAGACCTGCACTTGATCCCAATAGCTCGAAATTAGGGTACAAGATACAGCTTCCTCCGAACACATACATAAGATCTCTATGTATGTGGAACCGTGAGCTGTGGATCAATGCATTTAGTTCATTTTCAGTAGAGCGAGTTTCCATTTCAAAATGAATGGGAATCAGTGAGTAAAGAAAAACCAACCAATAACACTCAATGTAAATACACGGAAAAAGTCAGGGATTCGGTTTAGGGACAGGTCATTCTAGGCCAAGTTTCAATAGAAGAGATTCATATTGGAATGATAGGTAATTAATTGGGTAGTGACCGATCATCTATTTTTTTTATTCCTGCTCTGTGAAATGGAATACCCATCTGTTTTCTGAGAGCCCATAACAATAAACAAAACCAAAATTGGATTCGTTTATTGTATTGTACGATACAAAACGAACTTAACCTTACTCGAGTTATCCTGATAGAATAGGAAAACGATCCCACCTTTCGAGCTCCGATTTTATGTAAGCTCGGGTCGTAATTGGAAAGAATCTATACTAATTCAAATTGCACACTGAATTTTTGCGAATTTGTGATCGATGTGTTTCAATCTAAGGAAAGAATAGATTCCTAAAAGAGACATCAAAGAGAGATCTACCCCGCCCTCTTTTTTTAGTGAATGCACCATTTTTCTTCCTATTTGAAAAGGCGTCTTATACACGAAAGAGCAAACTCAAAAAAAAATAGTGAATTTCTCGAAATCTTCGAGATTTTAGACCGGGACCCCTCTTTCTCACACCTCTTTGTCTGTCAAGAAAAGAAGATCCTGAAAAAAACCTTAGTTTCGAACTTAACTCCTTCTTTTTTTCCATTTCAGTTCTACTGTTTGTGACTAATGGAAGACGGGTCAGATGATACCTTAGCCGATGATTGTATAAGGAGGACCATAGAAAAGAGTGGAAAAACTGAAAAAATTAAGATTGGATCAGGAATCAAAAATTGGATTTGTTATGGATAAAGGATCTTCTTATGTTATATTATACTATGAAATTCTCGACGATGAATCCATTTGAGAGATTGTATATTGGTATTCATGATATGGATTCCATTCAATTTGAATATCAAATATCATGGGGATGCAATTCATCTCAATTGAATTTACAGGAGACAATTTCTCATCTCTATGGGATTAGATCCCGAGTTATTGTGAAGTAAAAAAAAAACGATGAGATTATGGAAGTAAATATTCTCGCATTTATTGCTACTGCACTGTTCATTCTAGTTCCTACTGCCTTTTTACTTATCATATATGTAAAAACAGTCAGTCAAAATGATTAATTTGAATGAAGCTTGACTTCGTAGTTCTTATCCATGATTGAAGAAATGAAAGGGATTCAAATTTCACGGATTAGTATTAAATGAAAAAAGGGAGCTAGAGTTAGCAGTATAGAAGATCCGATAGTATAGTGTGGTAGAAAGAGCTCTATGAACCTTTCTACCACATTATCAATTAGTCTAGAAAGTTGTACTTTCTAAAGATCTAGACTAAAAACATGGGAATTCTTGAAATCATTTTTTTTTATTGATTTTATTGAAAGGTTATTTTATTATTCCTAGATTCCATTACTCGATTCCAGTAGAATTTGGAAATGGAGGTGTTTTTCTTTAGAAACGTTTTGCAGAATCATATATCAAATAATTGATAAAGTTTCATTACTCAACTCCACTCAATGAGTCGTATCTCTAGAGTCCACTTCTTCCCCAGACTACAAGTGAAAGAGAAAATGTAAAGACTACCATTAAAGCAGCCCAAGCAAGACTTACTATATCCATGTGAATGATGTCCCCCATCTCTATGACTATCAAGGAATTCTTCCATTATTGATCACTACTCTAATAATAGTGGAATCCATGGCGCAGAGTCAAAAAGGGACTCTGCGCCAAACGCTATTAAGAAATCAATTCAATAACTCCACCCACAAGAAGCGGCTATAAGATTTATGGTAGAATCGGTAAACGTTAAACACAAGTAAGAGAGGAAGTTACTCCTTTGGTATTCTCAAGTATTGTCAAGTGAATGTTAGTAACGGAATATGTAGGAATAGTAAGATCCACTATTTCTTTTATTGACCACGGAAACATGATGGACAATCAAGATGGAGCACTACCTATTACATATCTCTACCTACCCCTTTGATCTAATACTTAAAGTCTCCCGACTGTCTCACAGAGACAGTCGGGTCTATTCTATTACATTCTTGATTGGGGGTTACCGAAAAGAAAGAAGGTTTTTTCCGAGTCTATCAAACCAAGACAATTCTCTATCCAATCTTGGATTGGATGTCTGAGCATTCAGAGACTCTCGTAAGTTTGTATCCAAGGTATCTTAACCCTTTCCATAACAAATAATAGGATTCCCCACCCGACTATCCAATCTAACCCAAAACTCAGTCAGTAGACATAGTGTAAGGGAATTCGTAAGTCTTGATAGCTAGTAGCTAGACTTTCCTATACTAGAATCCTTCCTTGGAGCCTAGACGCAAGGGTTGAGATAGAATAGAGTCTACAGATTTGAAAAAGAAAGCAAGTACCAGCCGTCTTAGTCTTTTTATCTTATTCCGCTGCTGCTGGGAAAATGTGTCGAGTTTTCTCATATCAGCAGAAAAATAAGGGATTTCGGTTTTTGGTTGTTGTTGATCAGGCGACACCCAGATTTGAACTGGGGAAAAAGGATTTGCAGTCCCCCGCCTTACCCCTCGGCCATGTCGCCAAAATGATAGAAAATAGTTAGGAGGATTTCCTCCTCTTTGGGCGCTATTCCGTAATCTCCTTTTTTAGGTTTATGGGATTTGCATCTTGAATCCCGGTTTCCTTATCCCTTTACTAAAAAGGAAAAAAGGAATCCTTCCTCCTTTCTTTGGATCCAGTTGGCTCCCTTCGATTGATTGTAGCGTATCTCAAAAACATCAAGAACTAACCCCCCCTTTTGTTTATACTGAAAGAGAAAATGTGGATTTGACATTACACAAAAAAGGTAGGACAAGCTTGGAACCATTAACTATTGACTTGAATTCAGGAAAGGTTTGTGGATCTCAAATTGTGTTTAATCTAATTAAATTGATACACAACTAATCAGTATCTAGTCTTTAGCAAGAATCAATCCCTTTCAATTCACTTTCCATTATAACACGAATTCTGTATCTATGTAAACCCCAGAACAGAAATTGTGACACAGATCAGATATCCCTAATCAGGTATCGTAGCTATATATAAAGGGAATGCGGGGAATTCTTCTTATTCTCTTAGTCATGGAATAATATCATAGAAATTATGATATAGCACGAGCACGGTCTGGTCTGTGTTGCCTGAAGTATAACTGAGATAGTAGCGGATAGTTAAATAGCTATAGTTGCGTGCGCTTCCTAGGCACAACCCCACTTACCTACTTCAACCAGAGTCCATGAATTCTACTAACAAATAACAACTGGGTAAAAATATCTTTCTTCTCTGCGAATCCTTTTTTGAGCATTTGAACACTGGAATCGGCGAAAAAGTGGAGCAAAAGTGAAATGCTAAAAAACTCGATTCTATTCTGTTCCTGATTATTCTGTTTTTCTCTCATTCAAAGAGAACCGATCCAATCCTGAATTCTTTCTTTTTCTGGTACCAACAAAGGGTCTTAATTCTTTTTCTGGTACCAACAAAGGGTCTTAATTCGGGTCGTAATATCCTAAATTGGATGACTTTGGATATTCTATAACTATAACAAGACTCCACAAGTCTCATCGACAGAATTCTGTTTCTAGGAATATTTTCTAAATTTGTCTCTGTTGAAAATTCGAATTTGAGTATAAAATTCTCTTTTGACCTCCCCCCACACGTATTTTCTCCATTACTATACTATATTTCTACATTCCATATATGATATAGAGTTGGATCAAATTTCATGCGATTTAGTAAACAAAATATACAGTCCATCATTGCTAGCTCGCCCCAGAGGGTTCGAGGAAGAATGAGCTGAATGGGATTTTTTTGAAAAAGAGGAAACTTAAGATGCTACAAGATGGAAATGAAGGAATGTCTACAATACCTGGGTTTAGTCAGATACAATTTGAGGGATTTTGTAGGTTCATTGATGAGGGCTTGATGGAAGAACTTTATAAGTTCCCAAAAATCGAAGATCCAGATCAAGAAACTGAATTTCAATTCTTTGTAGAAACATATCAATTGGTAGAACCTTTGATAAAAGAAAGAGACGCTGTGTATGAATCACTCACATATTCTTCTGAATTATATGTACCTGCGGGATTAATTTGGAAAACCCGTAGGAATAGGCAAGAACAAACCATATTGATTGGAAACATTCCTCTAATGAATTCCCTGGGCACCTTTATAGTTAATGGAATATACAGAATTGTTATCAATCAAATATTGCAAAGCCCCGGTATTTATTACCGTTCAGAGTTGGACTCTAAGGGAATTACTATCTATACCGGCACCATAATATCGGATTGGGGAGGAAGATCAGAATTAGAGATTGATCGAAAAGCAAGGATATGGGCTCGTGTGAGTAGGAAACAAAAAATATCCATTCTAGTTCCATCATCAGCTATGGGTTCGAATCTAAGAGAAATTCTAGATAATGTTTGCTACCCTGAAATTTTCTTGTCTTTCCCGAATGATAAGGAGAAAAAAAAGATCAGGTCAAAAGAAAGTGCCATTTTGGAATTTTATCAACAATTTGCTTGTGTAGGTGGTGATCCGTTATTTTCTGAGTCCGAGTTCTTATGTAAGGAATTACAAAAGAAATTTTTTCAACAAAGATGTGAGTTAGGAAAGATTGGTCGACGAAATATGAATCAGAGACTGAATCTTGATATACCTCAGAACAATACATTTTTGTTACCGCGAGATGTATTGGCAGCTGCGGATCATTTGATCGGAATGAAATTTGGAATGGGTACACTTGACGATATGAATCACTTGAAAAATAAGCGTATTCGTTCTGTAGCGGATCTCTTACAAGATCAATTAGGATTGGCTCTGGTTCGTTTAGAAGATGCGGTTCGAGAAACTCTCTGTAGAAAATTGATAACGACTCCTCGTAATTTGGTAACTTCAACTCCATTAACAACCACTTATGAATCGTTTTTCGGCCTCCATCCCTTATCTCATGTTTTGGATCAAACTAATCCATTGACACCAATCGTTCATGGGCGAAAATTGAGTTATTTGGGTCCTGGAGGATTGACCGGGCGAACGGCAAGTTTTCGGATACGAGATATCCACCCTAGTCACTATGGACGTATTTGCCCAATTGACACGTCTGAAGGAATTAATGTTGGACTTATTGGATCCTTCGCGATTCATGCTAGGATTGGGCACGGGGGGTCTCTAGAAAGCCCTTTTTTTGAAATTTCTGAAAGATCAAAAGAGGCACGGATGGTTTATTTATCATCAAGTAGAGATGAATACTCTATGGTATCCACAGGAACTTCTTTGGCGTTGAATCCGGGCATTCAGGAAGAACAGGTTGTTCCAGCTCGATACCGTCAAGAATACCTGACTATCGCATGGGAACAGATTCATCTTCGAAGCATTTTTCCCTTCCAATATTTTTCGATTGGAGCTTCTCTCATTCCTTTTATGGAGCACAATGATGGAAATCGGGCTTTAATGAGTTCAAATATGCAACGTCAAGCAGTTCCGCTTTCTCGGTCCGAGAAGTGCATTGTTGGAACTGGGTTGGAACGCCAAGTGGCTCTCGATTCGGGGGTTTCTGCGATAGCCGAACATGAGGGAAAGATCCTTTATACGGATACCGACAAGATCATTTTCTCAAGTCATGGAGACACTCGAAACATTCCATTGCTTATGTATCAACGTTCTAATAAAAATACTTGTATGCATCAAAAATCCCAGGTTCAGCGGGGTAACTGCATTAAAAAGGGGCAAATTTTAGCGGATGGTGTTGCTACAGTTGGTGGCGAACTCGCTTTGGGAAAAAACATATTAGTAGCTTATATGCCATGGGAAGGCTACAATTTTGAAGACGCGGTACTCATTAGTGAACGTCTGGTATATGGAGAGATTTATACTTCTTTTCACATACGAAAATATGAAATCCAGACTCATGTGACAAGCGAAGGTCCTGAAAGAATCACTAATGAAATACCACATTTAGAAGCCCATTTACTCCGCCATTTAGACAGAAATGGAATTGTGATGCTCGGATCTTGGGTAGAAACGGGCGATATTTTAATAGGTAAATTAACGCCTCAGATGATGCAAGAATCTTCGTGTGCCCCAGAAGATAGATTATTACGAGCCATACTTGGCATTCAGGTATCCACTGCAAAGGAAACTTGTCTAAAACTACCTATAGGTGGCAGAGGGCGAGTTATTGATGTGAGATGGATCCAGAAAAAGGGGAATTCCTGTTATCATCCAGAAATGATTCGTGTATATATTTCACAGAAACGTGACATCAAAGTAGGGGATAAAGTCGCTGGAAGACATGGGAATAAGGGTATCATTTCAAAAATTTTGCCTAGACAAGATATGCCTTATTTGCAAGATGGAACACCGGTTGATATGGTCTTCAACCCATTAGGAGTCCCGTCACGAATGAATGTAGGACAGATATTTGAATGCTCGCTCGGGTTAGCGGGAGATCTGCTCGACAGGCATTATCGAATAGCGCCCTTTGATGAGAGATATGAGCAAGGGGCTTCTAGAAAACTAGTGTTTTCGGAATTATACGAAGCCAGTAAGCAGACAGCGAATCCATGGGTATTTGAACCCGAGTATCCGGGAAAAAGCAGAATATTTGATGGAAGAACGGGAGATCCTTTTGAACAACCTGTTATCATAGGAAAGCCCTATATCCTGAAATTAATTCATCAAGTTGATGATAAAATCCATGGGCGTTCCAGTGGGCCTTATGCGCTTGTTACACAACAACCGCTTAGAGGAAGGGCCAACCAAGGCGGACAGCGGGTAGGCGAAATGGAAGTTTGGGCCCTAGAGGGATTTGGCGTTGCTCATATTTTACAAGAGATGCTTACTTATAAATCTGATCATATTAGAACTCGGCAGGAAGTCCTTGGGACTACACTCAGTGGAGGAGCATTACCTAAACCTGAGGATGCTCCAGAATCCTTTCGATTGCTCGTTCGAGAACTACGATCTTTGGCTCTGGAATTGAATCATTTCCTTGTATCTGAGAAGAATTTTCAGATTAATAGGAAGGAAGCTTGATCGGAATAAATCAGAAATTTTCTTCTATGATCGACCGATATAAACATCAACAACTACGAATTGGATTAGTTTCTCCTGAACAAATAAGTGCTTGGGCCAAGAAAACCCTACCTAATGGAGAGATAGTTGGAGAGGTAACAAAACCCCATACTTTTAATTACAAAACCAATAAACCGGAAAAAGGTGGCTTATTTTGTGAAAGAATTTTTGGGCCTATAAAGAGTGGAATTTGTGCTTGTGGAAATTATCGAGTCATCCGCAATGAAAAAGAAGACCCGAAATTTTGTGACCAATGCGGAGTCGAATTTGTTGATTCTCGGATACGAAGATCTCAAATGGGCTACATCAAGCTAGCATGCCCGGTAACTCATGTGTGGTATTTGAAACGTCTTCCTAGTTATATCGCGAATCTTTTAGATAAACCTCTTAAAAAATTAGAAGACCTAGTATACTGCGATGTGTGATTTGATCAAAATTTTGATTTTACAGATTGGGAATAAAAAACTGTCATCCCATTCAATCCGATTGGGATGCCCTGATTCTGACATGTCTCTTGGGAGGAGTAGCATGAAGCTCAGAGTTCTTATGGGGGTATGTATTTAATACTTCCAAAGAAAAGGGAATTGATCTATGGTCCATTCCGCAACAGATACATAGGAATTGCTGGTTGTACCTCGTGAAAAAGACTTCTTTCGTGGAATTCGCCATTCCATGTCTGTTAGAATCTGTTCAAGTAAGCAACTATGACATGGTTACAGGGATCTATTCATCGCATATAGGCCTTAAGGACATCATATCATAACCGTCGAGGTGAAGTAGGGACCTAAAAGATCGAATTGAACAATACATAGACAAGTAAATCCCTTATGAGTTCCAAGGAATTCTTTTTCTTTGATTTGAGGGAGATTCATCATTGGAAGGGAAGTAGACTACTCAAGAATTTCACATTTCATTTAGGCCCTAATTGAATATTGAATAAGGAATTCATAAAATAGAAATCAAAGATCTAAATAAAAGGAAGAATGAATCAATGAAATGTTGGTTGGTCCTGAATGGGAACTTGAGTAAGGAGTAGACCTTTGTTTGGTTGGGGGTTTTATAGAACAAAATTGAAGAATAAGAACACCCTTCTTTATTTGGTGTAACTACTTGAGCCGGATGAGAGGAAACCTTCACGTCCGATTTTGAAGGGGGGAAATCCTATAGGAACCTATCCCAATTTTTATTTTGCTAGGGTCGTAGCTAAAAAACCTACTTTCTTACGATTACGAGGCTCATTCAAATCTGAAATTCAATCTCTGAAATACAGCATCCCACTTTTTTTTACTACTCAAGGCTTCAATACATTTCGAAATCGAGAAATCTCTACTGGAGCCAGTGCTATCAGAGAACAATTAGCCGATCCGGATTTGCGACTTATTATGGATGATTCATTGGTAGAATGGAAAGATCTAGGGAAAGAAGAAACCACCGGGAATGAATGGGAAGATAGAAAAATTGGAAGAAGAAAGGATTTTTTGGTTAGACGCATGCAATTAGCTAAGCATTTTCTTCAAACAAATGTAGAACCAGAACGGATGGTTTTGTGCCTATTACCAGTGCTCCCTCCCGAATTGAGACCGATCATTCAGATAGATGGGGGGAAACTCATGAGTTCGGATATTAATGAACTCTATAGAAGAGTTATCTTTCGGAACAACTCTCTTATCAGGCTATTAAAAGAATCTTCGCCCGGGGACTCAATAATGTCTCAGGAGAAATTAGTGCAGGAAGCCGTGGATACACTTCTTGATAATGGGCTCCGCGGACAGCCAATGAAGGACCGTCATAATAAGGTTTACAAGTCGTTTTCGGCTGTAATTGAAGGTAAAGAGGGAAGATTTCGCGAGACTTTGCTTGGGAAACGGGTCGATTATTCGGGCCGTTCCGTCATTGTCGTGGGCCCTTCGCTTTCATTACATAGATGTGGATTGCCTCGCGAAATAGCAATAGAACTTTTCCAGACATTTGTAATTCGTGGTCTACTCAAACAACACGTTGCTTCCAACATAGGAGTTGCGAAAAGGCAAATTCGGGAAAAAGAACCAATTGTATGGGAAATACTTCAAGAAGTTATACAGGGGCACCCTGTATTGCTGAATAGAGCACCCACTCTGCATAGATTAGGCATCCAGGCATTCCAACCTATTTTAGTGGAAGGGCGTGCTATTTGTTTACATCCATTAGTTCGTAAGGGATTCAATGCAGACTTTGATGGAGATCAAATGGCTGTTCATGTACCTTTATCATTGGAGGCTCAAGCGGAGGCGCGTTTACTTATGTTTTCTCATATGAATCTCTTGTCTCCAGCTATCGGAGATCCCATTTGCATACCAACTCAAGATATGCTTATGGGACTCTATGTATTAACGATCGGGAATCGTCGAGGTATTTGTGCAAATAGGTATAATCCGTGGAATCGCATAAACTATCAAAACGATAAAATGGACGAGAATAACTATAAGTATACAAAAGAGAAAGAGCCCTATTTTTGTGGTTCCTATGATGCACTTGGGGCTTATCGGCAGAAACGAATCAAATTAGAGAGTCCTTTGTGGCTCCGGTGGCGACTCGATCAACGCATTATTGCATCAAGAGAAGTTCCCATCGAAGTTCAATATGAATCTTTAGGTACCTATCATGAGATTTTTGGTCACTATCTAATAGTAAGAAGTGTAAAAAAAGAAAGCCCTTGTCTCTACATTCGAACCACTGTTGGTCATATTTCTTTTTATCGAGAAATCGAAGAAGCCATAGAAGGATTTTGCCGGGTCTGCCCATAGGGGACCTAAGCTAAGTAATTCTACGATACCCGTGGGAATTCGGGTATCTCCGATTCAACTAGGATTCTAATTTCTAATTCCTGAATTTATACGCAACTCAAGATCGAGGAAAGGAAGTCTTCAAATCACTGACTCAAACCTATTGTTGGTCTAATCCTACTTAGTGGAATATGGAGGTACTTATGGTAGAAAGGGCCGATCTGGTCTTTCACAATAAAGCGATAGATGGAACTGCCATAAAACGACTTATTAGCAGATTCATAGATCACTTTGGAATGGCATACACAGCACACATCCTGGATCAAGTAAAGACTCTGGGTTTCCAACAAGCCACTGCTACATCCATTTCATTAGGAATTGATGATCTTTTAACAATACCTTCGAAAGGATGGCTAGTCCAAGACGCTGAACAACAAAGTTTTATTTTGGAAAAACACCATCATTATGGGAGTGTACACGCGGTAGAAAAATTACGTCAATCCATTGAGATATGGTATACTACAAGTGAGTATTTGCGACAAGAAATGAATCCGAATTTTCGGATGACTGATCCTTTGAATCCGGTTCACATAATGTCCTTTTCGGGAGCTAGAGGAAATGCATCTCAGGTACACCAATTAGTAGGTATGAGAGGATTAATGTCAGATCCCCAAGGAAAAATGATTGATTTACCCATTCAAAGCAATTTCCGCGAAGGACTCTCTTTAACGGAATATATAATTTCTTGCTACGGAGCCCGCAAGGGGGTTGTGGATACTGCTATACGAACCTCAGATGCTGGATACCTCACGCGCAGACTTGTTGAAGTAGTTCAACACATTATTGTACGTAGAACAGATTGTGGTACCATCCGAGGTATTTCTGTGAATCCTGGAGCAGGGATGATGACAGAAAGAATTTTGATTCAAACATTAATGGGTCGTGTATTAGCAGACAATATCTATATGGGTTCGCGATGCATAGCCATTCGAAATCAAGATATTGGGATTGGACTTGTCAAACGACTCATAACCTTTCGAGCACAACCAATATCGATTCGAACCCCCTTCACTTGCAGGAGTACATCTTGGATCTGCCGATTATGCTATGGTCGAAGTACCACTCATGGCGACCTGGTCGAATTGGGAGAAGCCGTAGGTATTATTGCGGGTCAATCTATTGGGGAACCGGGGACTCAACTAACATTAAGAACTTTTCATACCGGTGGAGTGTTCACAGGTGGTACTGCAGAATATGTACGAGCCCCCTCTAATGGAACAATTAAATTTAACGAGGATTTCGTTCATCCCACACGTACACGTCATGGACATCCTGCTTTTCTATGTTATCTAGACCTGGCTGTCACTATTGAGAGTCAGGATATTACACATAATGTGAATATTCCACCAAAAAGTTTTCTGTTAGTTCAAAATGATCAATATGTAGAATCAGAACAAGTGATTGCCGAAATTTGCGCGGGAACATCTACCTTGAATTTGAAAGAGAAGGTTCGAAAACATATTTATTCTGACTTAGAAGGAGAAATGCACTGGAGTAAGGATGTCTATCATGCACCTGAATCCACATATGGGAATGTTCATCTCTTACCAAAAACAAGTCATTTATGGATATTATCCGGGGGTCTGCGCAAATCCAGTAGAGTCCCTTTTTCACTCCACAAGAATCAAGATCAAATGAATATTTGTTCTCTTTCTGATGAACGAAGATATACGTCTAGCTTCTCAGTGACTAATGATCAAGTGAGATATAATTTGTTTAGTGCGGGGCCTTCTGGTAAAAGGGTCCGAAGGGTTCTTGATTATTCAGGACCTGATCAAATCCTATGCAATGGTCATGCTAATTTCATCTATCCTGCCATTCTCCACGAAAATTCTGATTTATTGGCAAAGAGGCGAAGAAATAGATGCATCATTCCATTCCAATCTAATCACGAACGAGAGAGAGAACAAATAGCTCGTTCAGGTATCTCGATGGAAATACCCATAAATGGCATTTTCCGTAGCAAGAGTATTCTTGCTTATTTCGATGATCCCCAATACAGAAGAAACCGTTTGGGAAGTACTCAAAATGGGACTAGAGAGACGCAGTCCATCGTCAAAAAAGAGGATTTGATTGAGTCTCGAAGAGCCAAAAAATTGAGGCAAAAGTACCAAAAGAAAGGAGTTTTCATTCCCAAGGAAGTACATATATTACCCGGATCCTCTTCCATAATGGTGCGGAACAATAGTATTGTTGGAGTAGATACCCAAATTACTTTCAATATAAGAAGCCGGGTAGGCGGATTGGTCCAAGTAGAGAAAAAAGGGGGGGAAATTGAACTGAAAATCTTTTCTGGAGAGATCCATTTTCCTGGAGAGCCAGATAATATATCCGGGCATAGTGGCATCTTAATACTATCAGTCACGGGAAAAAAAAAGGCTAAAAAAAAATGGAAAAATGGGATCTATGTCCAACAGATCAAACCTATCAAGAAAAAGTCTTTTGTTTTGGTTCGACCCGTAGGCCCGGATGAAAGAGAAGACGATATTTATTTAGCAACGCTTTTCCCCTCCGATCTCTTGCAGGAAAGGGAGAGTTTGCAACTTAGAGTTGTCAAGTATATCCTTTATGGAAATATCAAAACAATTCGAAGAATTTCTCACACAAGTATTCAATCAGTTCGAACTTGTTTAGTTTTGAATTGGGACCAAGACAAAAAGGGTTCGTCTAGAGAGGAGGTTCATGCTTCCTTTGTTGAAGTAAGAGTCAATGATCTGATTCAAGATTTCCTAAGAATCGACTTAGCGAAGTCCGCGTATAACAGAAAAAGGAATGATCCGGCCGGGGCGGGATTGATCCCCGATAATGGAGTAGCTTGTATGAATCTCAAACCTTTTTCTTCCAAGGGAAGGATTCAACAATCACTTACCCAACATCAAGGAACTAGTCGTCCGTTGTTGAGTCGAAATAAGGAATGCCAGTCTTTGATCATTTTGTCATCATCTAATTGTTCTCGAATGGGCCCATTCAAGGGTTTGAAATATAACAACAATGTGAGAAAAAAATCAATGAAAAGTAAAAGGGATCTCCGAATTCCAATTAGGAATTCGTCGGGTCCTTTGGGGATTGTGCCGAAAATTGCGCATTTTTCTCCATCTTACCACTTAATAACTCATAATCAGATCTTGGTAAATAAATATTTGCTCCTTGAGAATTTCAAACAGACTTTCCAAGTACTTAACTATTATTTAATGGATGAAAGTGGGAGAATTTCGAATCCCAATCGATGCAGTAACATGATTTTGAATCCATTCAATTTGAATTGGGATTCTCTCCAGCCCCCCTATTGTGAAGAGACATCGAGAATCAGTCCCCTTGGACAGTTGATTTGTGAAAATGTATGTATATCCAAATATGGACCGCGCCTCAAATCTGGGCAGGTTATAATTGTTCATGTTGACTCTTTAGTAATAAGATCCGCTAAGCCCTATTTGGCTACTCCCGGAGCCACCGTTCATGGCCATTATGGGACAATCCTTTCCGAAGGAGATACAGTAGTTACATTTCTTTATGAAAAAGCGAGATCGAGTGATATAACGCAAGGTCTTCCAAAAGTAGAACAAGTGTTCGAAGCGCGTTCGATTGATTCAATTTCAATGAACCTAGAAGAGAGGGTGGAAGGTTGGAACGAATGTATACCAAGAATTCTTGGAATTCCTTGGGGATTCGTGATTGGCGCTGAGTTAACCATAGCACAAAGCCGTATCTCTTTGGTTAATAAGATTCAAAAGGTTTATCGATCCCAGGGGGTGCAAATCCATAATAAGCATATAGAAATTATTGTGCGTCAAATAACATCAAAAGTGTTGGTTTCAGAAGATGGAATGTCTAATGTTTTTTCACCTGGAGAACTCATAGGATTGTTGCGGGCGGAACGAACAGCGCGCGCTTTGGAAGAAGCGATCTGTTATCGAGTTGTCCTATTGGGAATAACGAGGGCGTCTCTGAATACTCAAAGTTTCATATCCGAAGCAAGTTTTCAAGAGACTGCTCGGGTTTTAGCAAAAGCCGCTCTACGAGGTCGTATCGATTGGTTGAAAGGCCTGAAAGAGAACGTTGTTCTGGGAGGTATGATACCTGTTGGTACCGGATTCAAAGGATTCGTGTCCCGTTCAAGGCAACGCAGCAACAGTCCTTTGGAAATGAAAAAGAAGAATCTATTCGGGGGGGAAATAAGAGATATTTTATTCCAACACAGAGAATTATTGGATTCTTGCATCCCAACGAAAGTCCATGATCTATCCTAATTTGCGGGATTTCATGATTTCTAAGAGCAAATTCATCCCTTTAACTTCACTTTCACTATTTAGTCCGGTTATTCGATTTGGTAATAAAGATAATAACGAATAGAAAGGAATTAATGGCTTGGCCCGTGGATCAACGGTCAATCTCCGGTAGAAGGTTCCGTCGGAACAATTCTTTATTTAGGGCACCTCGTCTCTAAAAAAATAAAAAAAGAGGAAGTGTGGGGAAAAATGACAAGAAGATATTGGAACATCAATTTGGAAGAGATGATGGAAGCAGGAATTCATTTTGGGCATAAGACTCAGAAATGGAATCCTCGCATGGCACCTTACATCTCTGCAAAGCGTAAAGGGATGCATATTACAAATCTTACTAGAACTGCTCGTTTTTTATCAGAAGCTTGTAATTTAGTTTTTGATGCAGCGAGTACGGGAAAAGAATTCTTAATAGTTGGTACTAAAAAAATAGCAGTTGATTCAGTCGCATCGGCTGCAATACGGGCTCGGTGTCATTATGTTAATAAAAAATGGCTCGGTGGGATGTCAACGAATTGGTCCACTACAGAAAGGAGACTTCATACGTTCAGCAATTTGAGAGCGGAACAAAAGACGGGAAGACTCAACCGTCTTCCTAAAAGAGATGCAGCAATCTTGAAGAGACAATTATATCACTTGGAAACCTATCTGGGTGGGATCAAATATATGACGAGGTTGCCTGATATTGTAATCGTCGTTGATCAGCAAGACGGCTATAAGGCTCTTCGCGAATGTGTAACTTTAGGAATTCCAACGATTTGTTTAGTCGATACAAATTGTGATCCGGATCTTGCGGATCTTCCGATTCCAAGCAATGATGACTCTATAGGTTCAATTCGATTCATTCTTAACAAATTAGTCTCGGCAATTTGTGAGGGCCGTTCTAGCTCTATAACAAATCGTTGATTAATAATAAGATAAGTCAATGACTTCGGGAAATTTATGGATTTATGGAATTGATTCCTTTTCCTGAATCTAAAAAAAAAAAACGAGAGAAAAATCACTGGGGATTTTCGAGGATTCCTTGGTATCTGAAATACACGATTCAAGTAGGCGAGTCGAGAAAGAGATAGTGGAATCAAAATAATTCCTTTTTCTTAAGTTCTACTTCTGTCAGAGGGCAATATGAATGTTCTACCATGTTCCATCAACACCCTAAAAGGGTTATACGATCTATCCGGTGTGGAAGTAGGCCAACATTTCTATTGGCAAATAGGTGGTTTCCAAGTCCATGCCCAAGTGCTTATTACTTCTTGGGTCGTAATTGCTATCTTAGTAGGTTCAACCACTATAGCTGTTCGAAATCCACAAACCATTCCCACCGACGGTCAAAATTTCTTCGAATATGTCCTTGAATTCATTCGAGACTTGAGCAAAACTCAGATTGGAGAAGAATATGGTGCTTGGGTTCCTTTTATTGGAACTATGTTCCTATTTATTTTTGTTTCTAACTGGTCAGGGGCTCTTTTACCTCGGAAAATCATAGAGCTACCCCAGGGGGAATTAGCCGCACCCACGAATGATATAAATACTACTGTTGCTTTAGCTTTACCCACGTCTGTGGCCTATTTCTATGCGGGTCTTACAAAAAAAGGCTTGGGTTATTTCGGTAAATACATTCAACCAACACCAATCCTCTTACCAATTAATATCCTAGAAGATTTCACAAAACCCCTATCACTGAGTTTTCGACTTTTCGGGAATATATTGGCTGATGAATTAGTAGTTCTTGTTCTTGTTTCTTTAGTACCTTCAGTGGTTCCTATACCTGTCATGTTTCTTGGATTATTTACAAGTGGTATTCAAGCTCTTATTTTTGCAACTTTAGCTGCGGCTTATATAGGTGAGTCCATGGAGGGTCATCATTGACTAGCTTTGAAAATAGATTTCGCATTTGTTTCGCTTATCCCAACCCAATATGTAATATGTATGGGCGGCTCGAGATAAGCTATTTCGAGATAAGCTATTGGGGGATAGAAATAGAGTATATATGATCTAGAGTAGTAGCAAAAAAGATTCCGATATGCTAAAAAAAAGGAAAATAAAAGATCTTTTTCCCCAGGTTTCTGGCCCATTTATGCCATACTCCCAATGAATATTCTATTTCTATTTGTTCAGTGAATTACAACATTATGATTCCTAAAAAAGGGGGTTTAGGGTAGTTATATATATATTATATATATATATATATATAACTATATTTTATATATATATATAACTATATTTTTCTATAAAATAGATCGATAATAACCACAAAAATCTCTTTTGATCTGAGACAGATCGAAAAGAGAAACAAACATTCAAGGGGGTATGCTAGTTATGTATGCGGATAAACAACTCAGTCATATATATCGTTTCTGAGTCGAATTTTTAAATAACTACTAATGGCGAATTTTGTGTCTAGCCTGCACATGCGAAAAAAAGGAAACTAATTTATGTTTATGATTAGAATACTACGGTGGATGGTACTTAGCTTGCTTACACTCACTAAGCAATTGGTTAATCGTCTAGTAACCATGTTTGACACCATAACGCGATCGAGGAAGTTACATGCTCTTGTTTTGTTTTGGTCGTGGTCCTTGTTCCCCCAGCTTCTGAAGCCTCCGATTCCTCCGGCTGCCGAAGGGAAAGACGACGACTAACAGTAAGTGGAGCGTGGATAACTTCTTGGATGACGAGGCTGACCTTGGGGATGAAGCCGAGCAATCATTCCTAGAAGAGGTGGGCCGAATATTTTATATAAATATATAGATACCTTTTTGAATACAGCTCTTGTGTATGTTCAAAGAAGGATTCTAGAATCCGGATGAATCTAAGATGTGAATAGTTGGGTTACACTATGAAAGAAATGTATATGGTAGATAGTGACTGATTGTCTATGAACCACCCAGCCATTTTCTTTCCTATCCCACTCAGAATTTCAATGAAGATTCCAATAAAAGTCCTTCCGTTTCATTTGTGACGAATGAATAAACAGATGAAATCAAACATATAGAAGAGAAAGAAAGGGCGCAGAATTGAAAGCATGGTTCGAAACAAAGAAATGGAAGAACGAGAGTCGGATGCATTGATATTGATAAAGACTCCATGGATAGGAACTAAAAACGCGATCTCTAAGTAGTTCTGCTGGTTCAATCATAGCATTACGTCAATACGAAGTTCTTAGTGACTTCAATCGTATAGATCTTTGTAATCGATCAGAAGCATAAGTCAGAATTCATTGGTGGATTGTATCATTAACCATTCTTGAGTTTGGTGCGAGGCACTTATCATGAATCCATTGATTTCTGCTGCTTCCGTTATTGCTGCTGGATTGGCCGTAGGACTTGCTTCTATTGGACCCGGAGTTGGTCAAGGTACTGCTGCGGGCCAAGCCGTAGAAGGGATCGCGAGACAACCAGAAGCAGAGGGTAAAATACGAGGTACTTTATTGCTTAGTCTGGCTTTTATGGAAGCTTTAACAATTTATGGACTGGTCGTGGCATTAGCTCTTTTATTTGCGAATCCCTTTATTTAATTTTCTTGCTGTGAACTTTGCCGCTTTCTTCGTTTCTTTCCCGTTCTTAGTCCAATTGAACCCTTTTTGATTGATTTTTTATGAATTTCATTATTTATTTCTAACTAGATCTAGATTGTATTATTAAATATAGAATTGGGAAATTTTTGATTATTATTTCAATTCAATCGTGTCAATTGTGAAATCCCTCCTTTGTTGCTACAACGCTTTCTAAAAACCAATCAAAAAGGGACGAAGTGATACAAAACGAATTCTTTTTGATTTTGTTATATTATAGTCCTATCTATCCGAGGAGATTCTATGAAAAATGTAACCGATTCTTTCGTTTTATTGGGTTATTGGCCAGCCGCCGGGAGTTTCGGGTTTAATACCGATATTTTTGCAACAAATCCAATAAATCTAAGTGTAGTACTTGGTGTATTGATCTTTTTTGGAAAGGGAGTGTGTGCGAGTTGTTTATTTCAAAAATAGGTTGGCTCCAACCAACTGCACTTTCTTTTGTTTTTCTTTATACCCAGGAAAGAAAAAAGAAAGGCGCACGATCTCGCGAATTACTTCTGAATAAATTAAAAAATCATATGTACGAACCATAGCATTTCGTGACTTATTGGTAAATCAACTTTGATTTTCTATCAACCAAGAATGCGGGACTATTAACATGGTTAAGGCTAAAACGTTTGAAGTCGAGGCCCAATACGGTACTCTTTCTACCACTAAGTACGGAGATAGTGTCAAAAAAGTAGTTGGCAATTTATCCGATATAGAGCACTCATATGGATAAAATATGGATAAAATAGATTTGAACCATTTACTGGAAAAATCGGCATAGGCACCCTGCCTTTTTCCAAGGCTGCGACGACGACCTATGTATAAAGTAAGAAAAGAAGCATTTGTTGGATTAAAAAAAACAACTTTGCCGAGAATTACAGATTTTTGTCTGGTCGGAAGAGTCCTCCGAAGCGTCTGATGATCCATTTTGAGATTTTGTAATACGAGCAGAGAAGAGAGGATAGGCTCATTCCATAAAAAAAAATGGGGCAATGCCCCCTAAGTAACCGAGCGTGAGAGCCAAATGAATCGAAAGATTCTTGTTTGGTTCGGGAAGAGATCATGGAAATTTGGAAATGAATGGCAAGAGAATCTACTTTCATTAAGGGATTTATTAGATAATCGAAAACGGAGGATCTTGAGTACTATTCGAAATTCCGAAGAACTCCGCGGGGGGGCCATTGAACAGCTGGAAAAAGCCAGGGCACACTTAGCGAAAGTGGAAACAGAAGCGGATGAGTATCGAGTGAATGGATACTCTGAGATAGAAGGAGCAAAATTGACTTTGATCAACTCAACTTCTAAGAATTTGGAACAATTCGAAAATTCCAAAAACCAAACCATTCAGTTTGAACAACAAAGAGCGATTAATCAAGTCCAACAACGAGTTTTCCAACAAGCCCTCCAAGGAGCTCTAGGAACTCTGAATAATTGTTTGAAGAGCGAGTTACATTTACGAACCGTCAGTGCTAATATTGGCATGCTTAGAGCGATGAAAGAAAAAACG